CGATAAAACCTTCTCGTAAAAGTATTTTAACAATATTTTCAGTGATATTAGTCGATGTTATTCGAACCACTCTTTTTCTATCCATATCAGCATTTCGTATAGAGGTTATTATGTCAGCAATAGTATCCCTACCCATGATGAATTAAAATTATTGGTGCCTCCAAATTTTGATATAATGAACATGTTTTTTTCTTTTTTACTTATTTTTTTATGAATATAAATTATTAAAGGTATATGCGTGAGACATAATCTACTAATTAAAATGAATCTGAATTTCTTTCAAATATTCAAATAACCGATTATAACCATATCGTAGTCTCGTTTTCTATTTATAATACTTCAGGAGCTAATGAAACTATTTTAGTAAAATTTAACTGTCTCAATTCCCGGGCAATCGCACCAAAAACTCGAGTTCCTTTTGGATTTCCTTCTTGATCAATGACAACTGCAGCATTGTCATCATATCGTATTATCATACCGTTGTCACGTTTGAGTTCTTTACAAGTACGTACAATTACAGCTCTGACCACTTCTGATCTTTCTAGGGGCATATTTGGCACTGCTTCTTTGATCACAGCAACAATAACGTCACCAATATGAGCATATCGACGATTGCTAGCTCCTATGATTCGAATACACATCAATTCTCGAGCCCCGCTGTTATCCGCTACATTCAAATGGGTCTGAGGTTGAATCATATCATTTTTTTTATCTGTTCTTTCAATGCAAAGCAAAGGACGAAGAAAAAAAAGAAATATTGTTTGTCTAAACAAAGAAAGCTGCGCCTGGGATTTTTTTTAATCCCCAAGACCTATTTCCTATGATTCTCCATTTTTATCCCGAAATAATGAATTGAGTTCGTATAGGCATTTTAGACGCTGCTATTGAAATAGCCTTTCTGGCTATATTTTCTGGTACTCCACCCATTTCATAAAGTATTCGACCTGGTTTAACAACAGCGACCCAATATTCAGGGGATCCTTTCCCCGAACCCATACGTGTTTCTGCGGGTCTTACTGTAACCGGTTTATCTGGAAATATACGTACCCATATTTTTCCACCACGACGTGCATTTCGTGTCATTGCTCGTCGACCTGCTTCTATTTGTCTAGATGTGATCCACGAGGGCTCAAGTGCCTGAAGAGCATATTTACCGAAACAAATAGTATTACCTCGATAAGATATTCCCTTCATTCTTCCTCTATGTTGTTTACGGAATCTGGTTCTTTTGGGGTTATAGTTGATGATTGGTTCTGAATTCCATCTCTACTACAGAACCGGACGTGAGAGTTTCTTCTCATCCAGCTCCTCGCGAATAAAAGGAAAAAAAAATCTTAATTAAAATTAAGATATTAATTACGAGATACATGTATTTAATGAGTAATATCCTGAAACATGGATTTTATTTAATCTATATCAAATATATTAGTAATTTGTGTATCTTGTTTGTATAGATAACTAAACATATTAAATAACTATTTCGATATTATTTATAGATAATATTGTATTGGTTTTTAGAATCTTATAACGAATCTTTATTTTGTTTTTCCTTTTATCGTATTGGATTGATCCAAATTTAGCAATCCAAGAAAATAAAGTTTTCGCGGGCGAATATTTACTCTTTCAATCTCTATTTCAGTTGTAGGGTTAGCTCATGACTTTTCCGAATAGATGAATTGGTCTCCGGGTCGTTCCGCCATCCCGATCAATGAATCATTAGAATCCGTTTTCAATAGAATCTTTCTGATTCACAGGTTCCATCGTTCCCATCACTTCTTACTTAATGGTTAGGTCTGAATTCTACAATGGAGCTCATAATTCAATTTGTTTTTAAGTCAATTTTCTCAGTCTTTATTGGCTCGAAGCTCTTTCTTTTTTTTGTTCTATGAGCGGATTCATTTCATTATGGATGAATCAGTATTGATGCTTTATTACATTGCCGTTTATTTTATGAGATGACTCATAGACCTTACATATTGGAATTCTATCATATATATCATTTTTCTCTCTTTCTCTCACCCTTCCATTTATCCACATCTTTCTTCTATATTTTGCTTCACAACTTAGAATCAGATTGATTTTTCTTTTGTTTATGCAAAAAAATTTCAGTTGCTACAATGATATGACCGATATATCATATCTTGACTGGTTCTTTGGATCCAGATAATGCGAAGTGATGAGTTGGTTATTAGTTCTATAGTTATTAGTTTATACTAAAGTTAAAAAGGGGTTGGTCTTTTTTTTTTATCCTAACCCTAAAAAACCAACGAGTCACACACTAAGCATAGCAATTATATCAAATAAATGGTCAATCGAATTTTTATTGAACCCTATAGAATTTAAAGAATTTAAAATTCAAGAAAATTTAGAATTGTTCGTTTTCATTTTTATTGAACAGGAAAAGAAAGAACGAGCTTCTCATTTTTTGTTCCATCACTGGATAGAAGGGAAATACAAGTAAAGGTTTATTTTTCCCCGTCTATAAATATCCAAATTTTAA